TATGAACAAATGCCTGAACCAAAATATGTTATTGCTATGGGAGCATGTACAATAACAGGGGGTATGTTCAGTACTGATTCTTATAGTACTGTTCGGGGGGTGGATAAACTAATTCCTGTAGATATTTATTTGCCAGGCTGTCCACCTAAACCGGAGGCTGTTATAGATGCTATAACAAAACTTCGTAAAAAAATATCTCGGGAAATCTATGAAGATCGAACTATATCTCAGCAGGAGAATCGGTGTTTTACTACCAGCCACAAGTTTCGCCTTGCACGCAATACTTATACTGGAAATTTTGATCAAGGATTACTTTCTCAATCACCATCTACTTCAGAAATCCCTCCTAAAGCATTTTTCAAGTACAAAAATTCAGTATTTTCCCACGAACTGATAAATTAGGCGGAATCCTTTTTTTGTACAGGTACAGAATAACAAACGGTGAGTCAATCTTCATAAATTTCATTGTAAATGTGAAATACTTATAACACTTATACAAATCAAAATGGGGGAGATATAAAAAAGATGCAGGGTCGTTTGTCTGCATGGTTAGTCAAACATGGGCTAGTTCATAGATCTTTGGGCTTCGATTACCAAGGAATAGAGACTTTACAAATAAAGCCAGAGGATTGGCATTCCATTGCTGTCGTTTTATATGTATATGGTTACAATTATTTACGTTCCCAATGTGCCTATGATGTAGCACCAGGTGGACTGTTAGCTAGTGTGTACCATCTTACAAGAATAGAGTATGGTATAGATCAACCGGAAGAAGTATGCATAAAAGTATTTGCTCCAAGGAGCAATCCAAGAATTCCGTCCGTTTTCTGGGTTTGGAAAAGTGCGGATTTTCAAGAAAGGGAGTCTTATGATATGTTGGGAATCTCTTATGATAATCATCCCCGTCTGAAACGTATCTTAATGCCTGAGAGTTGGATAGGATGGCCTTTACGTAAGGATTATATTGCTCCTAATTTTTATGAAATACAAGATGCTCATTGAATAATCAGAAACTAACTAAAATTCAAAATATTTAAAGAATATTTGTACATTCTCTTATAGATCAGAAAGAGAAAGTCTCATTCACATATTTTATATAGGCTAAAAAAAAAAAAAGAAAATTTAAGGGGTTCATTAAGATTTTCAAATTTTGAAATAGAAAATTTTCGTATGAGCCGGGTCAATGTTATATAAGATGAAACTCAAATAATTCATGATGCAGAACTATGTACCGCGCACATCACTTAGATAGGTTCCAGAAAGTTACATGGGATAAAATCAAGAAATAGAACATAAAAAGGAAATAGAAAGAAATAAAAGGATGAAGGGGGCCAGATTCTATTTGTACTCTATCTGAGATACCTCTTGGCTATTCACACCCTTCAACCCCGCTAGACTAGTACTTTCAACCCCAAAATTGATCATTTTGAATATGTATGAAGTATTAACGTTCTTTTTGAAGAAGAGGAAAGATGGTATGAACAAATAAAAAAGAAGAGGAAACAAAATCAAATTTTTTATACATATTTTCTATACATATACTTTGACTCATCTCTAAATATTCTAGAAATCTAAGAGGTATATATCCACACCCTGAAATGTATATATATGTATAGTGATTTATACTATTATGATTTCATACTCTTAATGAATATGTATGTCGACCCATACCAATGAATTTGTAGAATAGATACTCATATAAATGACTCATGTGCCAGGAACCAGATTTGAACTGGTGACACGAGGATTTTCAGTCCTCTGCTCTACCAACTGAGCTATCCCGACCATTCACAACACACCATCCTTATTCTAATAGATAGCTTGGGTCTATGTCAATTAAAAAGATAAAAAGGGATTCCAAAGTTTTATCCAACCAAGCCTCATGGAATTTCTTGGATCTTCCAAAATAAAACTTCCCAAGTTTCATTAACGTATGAGTAATGATATGTATTGTAAATCATTCCAATTTGAAATTGGAATTACTTTTGCTCAAAGATATTGATTTGTCCGCATATCATATGTATCACAGGGCTTGTGATAAGAAAAAAATTTCTGATCAAATCAATTTGTGAATGCGAAAGATTATAGTTAGAATGAATGAGAAACATAACGAATTTTGAACCGCTAACGAAAGAAATGAGGGGATAAATAATTAGGGAATCAAATAGGCTTTTTTGGGGATAGAGGGACTTGAACCCTCACGATTTCTAAAGTCGACGGATTTTCCTCTTACTATAAATTTCATTGTTGTCGATATTGACATGTAGAATGGGACTCTATCTTTATTCTCGTCCGATTAATCAATTCTTCAAAAGATCTATCAGATTATGATGGAGTAAATGATTTGATCAATGAATATTCGATTCTTTTTTCATATCAATTCTAAAAAAAAAAAAAAGATTCAGGTCGTCATTAATCATTTTCAGATAGTATTTCAGTACGTATATCGTATATATAGGGTATTCTTCATCCTTTCGTAAGTTTCGATGGAGGGATTCCT